TCCCTCTTCTTTTTTTCTTTTTCGTTTCACATTTATCATCAACCAAATGGGGGAATTTCCATTTTTTCAACTAGTACCGATTCGATTGATGGGAGAGATACATATGTGGATTAGTACAATTATTATATTATTAGCATCAGATTCAGGATTCCACGGGATAACGTACTGGGTCTGGCTTTTTCTTTTTCAATTACTCCCGATCTGTGAAATAGAGTAGAGTATTGTATGTTTACCGGGAGTACATACATAAATTGAATTTGTACAATATAAAATAAATTGAACATAGTTACTGTGATAGAATACTTTTATTTTAATCTTAAAAGAAAAGTATATCCTTTTCGGGCCCTATTTTGTGTAACCTCAATTTCAAATTTCGCATTGAGCTTTTGATATATGCGTCCCATTACTAATCCAATGAAAGAGGATATTAAAAAAATAAAGATCAAACAAGGATCACTTTTTTATTAGCGAGGTAATAAATTTTTTTTTATAAGGGTTTTTCCTTGAAAGAACAAACTTTATAAATTTATATATAAATATATAAAAAAATAATGGAATATTAGATTTTTTTATACCGGAATTTGTACTCGTCTTTATCATACTTCTTTTGTTTTCCAAGAAGATTGGATCATTAAAAAAAGGAGTTTATAACTTAACTCCTTCCTTTTTTTTTCATTGAGCTTCTATTGTTTATTGGGGTTTGTTTAGAACCAATGGTAAGTGTAAAGGCGTTTAGATGATACTTCATCAGATGATTGTACAAAGAGGGCGGTAGGTTATAGAAAAGAAAGAATGATAAATAAATAAAATAAAGGAATTATTGATTGTATCGGGAATCAAATTTTGAGTTCAGTATGGATAAAAGATTGTCCTATGTTATACTATTCAATTCTTGACGATGAATCGATTTGATAGCTCCGATATTGTTATTCATGATATTGATCCGATTCGATATCATCGAGATGTAATGCATCCCATTGAATTTAAAGGCGAAAGATTTATTATCTCTATGGGATTAACTCCCGAGTTATTGCGAATTAAAGAAAAATTAAACAATGAGATTATGGAAGTAAATATTCTCGCATTTATTGCTACTGCACTGTTTATTCTAGTTCCTACTGCTTTTTTACTTATAATATACGTAAAAACAGTCAGCCAAGGTGATTAATTTGAATTAAACTTGATTTTTTATTTCTTATCAATAATTGCAGAGAAGAAAAGGATAAAAATTTCGCGTCTTAAATGAAATGGGCAGACTAGAATCAGTCGTATTCTATGAGATAGGATAGTATGGTAGAAAGATTCAAATATTTCTTTCTACCATACTATCTAGTATTGTTATTGTAGTGTATAAAGTTGTATTGTAATGCGGGTTAATTTAATATATATTAATCTACAATAGTATCATCATATTCCTTTTCTATATAGATTGATTTCTATATATATATAGAAATCAATTTAATTACATATATATATAATATATAGCGATAATGTATATTATTATAGTATCCAAATTCTATTTCTTTGCTTTATCTATTTGTATTTAATTTGTGTTGATTTCAATTCAATTAATTTGAAATAATCGAAAAGCTACTTTTACGATTAGAATTCCTAGATTTCTGATTATTTTCAATATGAATCCCGATCGAAAGAATCGACGACTTCTTCGATGGGTATAATAAAATAACCTTTTTGTTAGCATTCCGACGAAGAAGTCATTGATTGAGGAGTTGACAAATGGAACTTCTTCGTATTTCGAAAAGGATTAGTAAACCCCGTCGACTTTTAACGTTTGAACCATGATATGAAATGGGTTCAATAAAACACGCAAAACATAAATAAAATTTCAAAAATATTAAAACTAAAACAAGCGGCGCAATATGTGACTCGCCCCAGACAATATTTTTGAATGTGCAGTATCTCGTTGGACAACTCCTATGTTGTTTACCAATGTGTATCCACGTAATGGAATAACAGAATTGTTTTCTCTTTGATCTTTGAACAGTAAAGAGGTAAACAAAATAAAAAAAGTTCTGTTCTTCCTCATGGTGCATATCTAACTTTGGTAAGAGTCAGTTCATCGAAATAGAAAATTTATGAAGAATTCAGTAGGAATAAATTTCCTACCATTTGTATTTCTTTTACTTTTTTTACTTTCAAAATACGAACACGGAAATAATTGAAATATTTCTTTGATTGAAAGAGTATTCTTCATATATATTTATTATTCATAGAATACATTATTCAACTAAAAGCCAAGAGAATTTCGAAATGAAAATATTTTTCATTTCTATTTCAATTTAAAAATAAAATTTTAAATTGAAATAGTGAAATAAAAAAAAAAAAACTTTGCCGAACAATCTATAAAAAAAAGTGATACTGTTTAGTTCCTAAACTCAATTAGTAGTACTTCTAGAGTCCACTCCTTCCCCATACTACTAGTGAAAGGGAAAACGTAAAGACTACCATTAAAGCAGCCCAAGCGAGATTTACTATATCC